CTCTAAAAAAGAAACCGGATTCTAAGTTGTGAAACAAAACTAAAGGGATGTGGGTAAAAGGAGGGATGATAGATAGAAGGAAGAAAAATAAGAAAGATATAAGATTCCTATGTGTATGGTCCATGAATTACATCATAAAAGGCAATGTGATAAAGCATCAATATAATAAAATAATAAAAATAAGAGAGAATTCAAAATCGTAATTTTGTGAAACAATAAATAAAAATTGAAAGCAATAATAAAGAGCAGCCCAGGTTAATAAAACTGAGAAAATTAACTCGGAAAGTTTGGAAGCTCCGTTGCAGGATTCAAACCTAACCATTAAAGGAGAAGCTGTGGGAACGACAAAACCTATGACTACATAGGATTGATTTTATTGAAAGGAATCCTAATACTTCATTGGGTGGGATGGCGGAACAAACCAAAAAAATTGCTTTATTTGATAAGGTTATAAATTAACAAATAAGACAAGAAAGAGTAAATATTCGCCCGCGAAATCTTTATTGGATTAGAATACTTTACTATGCTTCAATAAGGGTCGAAATAAGGATATTCCTTATAAAAAAGAGAGATTACATTATCCACAAATATAGAATTTGAATATATTCTAGATCTTCTTTCTTGACTATATATTTTTCTATTTTAATAAATAAATGCAAAATAAAAAAAACCTATTCTATTATATATTGATGTGTATCTATCCGTAATATTTTTGAATATTATGAAATTCGAGAAATTTGCACGCTTTCTGATTTCATTCGCGAGGAGCTGGATGAGAAGAAACTCTCATGTCCAGTTTTGCAGTAGAGATGGAACTAAAAAAGAACCATCGACTATAACCCCAAAAGAACTAGATTTCGTAAACAACATAGAGGAAGAATGAAGGGAAAATCCTGCCGAGGCAATCGTATTTGTTTTGGTAGATATGCTCTTCAAGTACTTGAACCCGCTTGGATTACAGCGAGACAGATAGAAGCAGGACGAAGAGCAATGACACGATATGCACGTCGTGGTGGAAAACTATGGGTACGTATATTTCCCGACAAACCGGTTACACTAAGACCCACAGAAACACGTATGGGCTCAGGAAAGGGATCCCCCGAATATTGGGTAGCCGTTGTTAAACCAGGTCGAATACTTTATGAAATGAGCGGAGTATCAGAAACTATAGCTAGAGCAGCTATCTCCATAGCTGCCAGTAAAATGCCTATACGAAGCCAATTTCTTAGATTAGAGATATAGACTCCCCCAAAAAGTCTACAATAGATCTTTCATTCCTTTGCACTGAAATAACAAATTTAAATCCAAATAATATGATTCAACCTCAGACCCTTTTAAATGTAGCGGATAACAGTGGAGCTCGAAAATTGATGTGTATTCGAGTCATAGGAGCTGCTGGTAATCAGCGATATGCTCGTATTGGTGATGTTATTGTTGCTGTAATCAAAGACGCAGTGCCCCAAATGCCTCTAGAAAGATCCGAAGTAATTCGAGCTGTAATTGTACGTACATGTAAAGAATTCAAATGTCAAGACGGTATAATAATACGCTATGATGACAATGCAGCAGTTATCATTGATCAAAAAGGAAATCCAAAAGGAACCCGAGTTTTTGGCGCGATTGCCGAAGAATTGAGAGAATTGAATTTTACTAAAATAGTTTCATTAGCTCCTGAAGTATTATAAATACTAGTAGATGAGATATAGATCAAAGAAAAAATTAGTAGATTGTGTTTTACGTATATGCTTTAGAATCCAAAAGAAAAAGAAAAACATGTTGATTATCTAAAAATTAGGAGGAACCTAGAATTAGAGTCTTATGGGCAAGGACACTATTGCGGATTTACTAACCTCTATAAGAAACGCAGACATGAGCAAAAAAGGAACTGTTCGAGTAGTATCTACAAATATCACCGAAAACATTGTTAAAATACTTCTACGAGAGGGTTTTATTGAAAGTGTTCGGAAACATCAAGAAAGTAACAGATATTTCTTGGTTTCAACTTTGCGACATCAAAAGAGAAGGACTAGAAAGGGAATATATAGAACTAGAACCTTTTTAAAGCGTATCAGCCGACCCGGCTTACGAATTTATGTTAACTATCAAGGAATTCCTAAGGTTTTGGGCGGAATGGGAATTGCTATTCTTTCTACTTCTCGAGGTATAATGACAGATCGAGAAGCTCGACTAAACAGAATTGGGGGAGAAGTCTTATGTTATATATGGTAATGGCCCCGCCTATAGTACCCGAATTCTATCTCGAACTTCCTATTTTTCTATTTGCATTTTTGAAATAGGCGAAAAAATATGACAGAAAAAAAAAATAGGAGAGAAAAAAAAAACCCGAGAGAAGCTAAAGTGACTTTCGAAGGTTTAGTTACGGAAGCCCTACCCAACGGAATGTTCCGAGTTCGCTTAGAGAATGACGCCATCATCCTGGGCTATATTTCAGGAAAAATCCGGTCCAGTTCTATACGAATACTGATGGGGGATAGGGTCAAAATTGAAGTAAGTCGTTATGATTCAAGCAAGGGGCGTATAATTTATAGACTTCCCCATAAGGATTCGAAGCGTACCGAAGACTCGAAGGATACTGAAGATTTGAAGGATACCAATACCAAAGATCCAAAGGATTAGGTTTTTCTTGGATAATAAATTCCAAATTTCCAAATTTAAGTGAAGAGGCTTATTTTTTCCAAAAGAGTAGATTCATAGTTTCAGAAAGGAATATCTAAATATGAAAATAAGAGCTTCCGTTCGTAAAATTTGTACAAAATGTCGACTGATTCGTAGGCGTGGGCGAATTAGAGTCATTTGTTCCAATCCGAAGCATAAACAAAGACAGGGGTAATCTTTCAAAAAGGGGCTTTCCTTTCTAAAAAGTAAAAAAAAAATACTCACAGAAATGCCCAAATTCCGAATCCCAAAAATGGAAGTAAAGGATATATTTTACCCTGAAACGGATATCTTTGTATCTTTTTTTCTTTTTGTTATTTCTAACTCATATTTATGAGATAATAAAATATGACAAAGGCTATACCAAAAATAGGTTCACGTAAGAAAGCGCGTATTGGTTTGCGCAGGAATGCCCGTTTTAGTTTACGGAAGAGTGCCCGTAGAATAACAAAAGGGGTTATTCATGTTCAAGCCAGTTTCAACAATACCATTATAACTGTTACAGACCCACAAGGTCGGGTGGTTTTCTGGTCCTCCGCAGGTACTTGTGGATTCAAAAGCTCAAGAAAAGCATCACCCTATGCCGGTCAAAGAACAGCAGTAGATGCTATTCGTACAGTGGGTTTGCAACGAGCAGAAGTTATGGTAAAAGGGGCTGGTAGCGGAAGAGATGCCGCATTACGAGCCATTGCTAAAAGTGGTGTACGGTTAAGTTGTATACGCGATGTAACACCTATGCCGCATAATGGATGTCGACCTCCTAAAAAAAGACGTCTGTAAAAGAATTAAACCGCTTTCAAGAGAAATAAACGATTCAATGATCAAATAAATACTAATCTATTATGGTTCGAGAGGAGGTAACAGGATCCACCCAAACACTACAGTGGAAGTGTGTTGAATCAAGAGTAGATAGTAAGCGTCTTTATTATGGTCGTTTCATTCTGTCTCCACTTAGAAAAGGTCAAGCGGATACTGTCGGTATTGCCTTGCGAAGAGCTTTACTTGGAGAAATAGAAGGAACATGTATCACACGCGCAAAATTTTGGAACGTGCCACACGAATATTCTACAATAGTAGGTATTGAAGAATCCATACAAGAAATTTTACTAAATTTGAAAGAAATTGTATTGAGAAGTAATCTCTATGGAGTTAGAGACGCATCAATTTGCGTCAAAGGTCCTAGATACATAACTGCTCAAGATATAATCTTACCACCTTCCGTAGAAATCGTTGATACGACACAACCTATAGCTAACTTGAGAGACCCCATTGATTTCTGTATTGAGTTACAGATTAAGAGAGATCGCGGATATCATACGGAACTCGGAAAGAACTCCCAAGATGGAAGTTATCCTATAGATGCTGTATCCATGCCTGTTCGAAATGTGAATTATAGTATTTTTTCTTGTGGGAATGGAAATGAAAAACACGAGATACTTTTTCTCGAAATATGGACGAATGGAAGTTTAACCCCTAAAGAAGCGCTTTATGAAGCTTCTCGTAATTTGATTGATTTATTTCTTCCTTTTCTACACGTAGAGGAAGAAGGCGCTATTTTCGAAGAAAATAAAACCAGATTTACTCCACCTCTTTTAACCTTTCAAAAAGGATTCCCTAATCTAAAGAAAAACAAAAAAGGAATTCCATTGCATTGTATTTTTATTGATCAATTAGAATTGCCTTCTAGAACGTATAATTGTCTCAAAAGGGCCAATATACATACACTATTGGACCTTTTGAGTAAGACTGAAGAAGATCTTATGAGAATTGCCAGCTTTCGTATGGAAGATGGAAAACTTATATGGGCCACTCTAGAAAAGCATCTCCTAATTGATTTACCTAAGAACAAGTTCTCGCTTTAAATCCATTACAATTTTTTCCTCTTTTTCTTTTTATTCTAACTCGAAAAAGAAAACAATTTTGCATCTTTGGCACAATCTATATTTTCGCGAAATGGATCATAATAAAATAGATTTTAGGTATCTGGGGAAGATTCACTTGGAAGTAACTATTTCCTAGATACCCATGCGGTGGACTTCGCGGTTGAATGAATCAATCTGGAAAATCCCTAAAAAAGCCCTAAAGTTAAGGATTTATCAATGGGTAATGTTGCTCCAATACCTAACCAAAGAGCTACTACAGTACCGATTAAAAAAACGGTCGTAGCTACTGGGCGACGAAATGGATTTTGGAATTTATTGACATTCTCGAGAAAGGGTACTGTTAATAAGCCTGCTGGCACAGAAACCATTAAGAGAACGCCCAATAATTTATTGGGTACTGTACGAAGTATTTGAAATACGGGAAAGAAGTACCACTCGGGTAATATTTCCAGAGGAGTTGCAAATGGATCCGCCGGTTCGCCAATCATTGACGGCTCGAGAACCGCTAAACCTACATTACATGCAATAGTGCCTAAAATTACTACTGGAAAAATGTATAAAAGATCGTTGGGCCATGCGGGTTCCCCATAATAATTATGTCCCATCCCTTTAGCTAATTTTGCTCTTAATACAGGATCATTTAAGTCAGGTTTCTTTGTTATTGGGATAGGTGAATTCTTTAGGATCCATCCCCCCAAGGAACCGGACATGAGAATTTTTCATCATCCGGCTCGAGCAATAATGAAAAAAAAAATAAGACCGTGGAGGATCCACAATAGAATAGGTTATATAATGACTCAATGAATCAAAGTAAGAAAAGCTTTATCAGATTATCTTTTCCGAAATTCCGCCTATAACTACTCATTGAAAAGAATCCTATTCTTATGCGTAAATGCTCAATATCCAAGTGGGCTTACTAATTTGATCATGATCAAATGCTTTCTGGATTGTCTCTTGATTAGTTGGTGTTCATCCCCTCAATATCGCAAGTTTCTTACGTCCAAACAAAGTATTTACTTGTTACCAATAAAAAATTAAAAAGTTTAGCCTACTTTCTTCCTTAGATCCCTTCTTTTACTCCGATAATATTGCGGATCGAAATCGATGCAAAGAAAATGAATGCATTTCCATACTATAATAAAAAGAAAGTAAGTGTAATAAATATGGAATTGGATCATATCACATATTCCATTTATACTCTACGGGATCTTACGGAGCCTGTTCATGAATGACATGGTTGGGGTATGATCATAGAAAATATTCTCCTCGAATGAACCAGCCTATCCTTCCTCGATAGGGGACTTACGTATTGATTGGATACGGAGACACCTTTGGTCGTGAATTCTAATGTGGCAGATCCAACTCTCTATCTGCAGGGCCAAATCAATAATTCAAGTCACACACTCCCATAATCCGCCTTATTTTCTTTCGTAAAATTCACTTCAACTATTTGTATCAAAATACTTAAGATATTTGTATACTTCAAAGTCGAAGAGAAGTATCCAAATGACATGTCTTATTTTACAATAACCCATGTTTGTAGCAATGAAATACCACAGCCTACCCGATATGATATCTGAGAATTCGAATTTTCTATGATATGCCTTCCCTATAAAGGACCAGAAATACCTTGCTTACGTATCATTAGAAAGTGCATTAACATAAATACAGCCGTAAGCAGAGGCAGTACAAAGGTATGTAAACTATAAAAACGAGTCAAAGTGGATTGCCCCACACTAGCACTTCCACGTAATAACTCCACTAAAGGAGATCCTATTACCGGAATCGCTTCAGGTACACCTGTCACAATTTTGACTGCCCAATAACCGATTTGATCCCAAGGTAAAGAATAACCAGTTACACCAAATGATGCAGTCAATACAGCCAAAACCACACCTGTGACCCAAGTTAATTCACGGGGTTTTTTAAATCCACCTGTGAGATACACACGAAATACGTGCAGGATCATCATTAGAACCATCATACTTGCTGACCATCGATGAACTGATCGGATTAACCAACCAAAGTTGGCCTCCGTCATTATATATTGAACGGAGGAAAAAGCCTCTGTAACGGTTGGTCGGTAGTAAAAAGTCATAGCAAAACCGGTAGCAACTTGTACTAAAAAACAAGTAAGTGTAATTCCCCCTAAACAATAAAATATGTTGACATGAGGAGGAACATATTTACTCGTTATATCATCTGCAATTGCCTGAATCTCAAGACGTTCCTCAAACCAATCATATACTTTATTGAGATAGGTAACTAGCCTGACTCCCCCTCCGAGAACCGTATATGAAAATTTCATCTCGTACGGCTCAAGCAGAAACACACAAATTTGCAACGGATATTAGAAAAAAGGTTCAAAACTTCATCAGCCACAGAATTGTATCAATTTGCTTTGAAGATATTAAATAAGAAAAATCCAGAATTTCTTCTTTGTGATGATAATGCCAAAAAATCTCAAGTTGGCTCATCTGTCTTTCTTTCCCTTATGTTGATCATTAGAGGCCTCTTGACTTTTCTCTTCCCTATTTTTTATTTATTTTATTTATTTTACTAGTAAAATAAATAGTGGTTTTCTAATAGAAATTATCTTGTTACGATCCTATGAATCAGTTCAATTAAAACCTTAGATTCATACTAGAGCCACGATGATTGAGTCTCAAGCTAAACAAAAGGCAAGGGTTCTTCGAATAAGAACCGCTTGATGATCATTTATTGAATTGGTGTAATGACTCGACAAAATCGAGAAAAAAAAAGTTGTCTTTTGGGCAAACAAAATTGGAAAGAAGAAAAGTTCTTTTTTTATTTTTATTAAGAACTACTTGAATTTTTTTTTTCAGTCTGGTTACGAGGTCTAAATAGTGAGTATGAATCATAGTTCCATTTTTTTTTGATCCACTCTATGTATTTCGTGTTCCAGATACTAGAATAAATAATATCCGACGAATTAGAATCATCTTGATAAAGAGAACAGAACAGGCCCTTTCTATGTATTATTAATAGGATCAATTCTAACAAGTCACACACTCATATTCCAGAGATACCAAAACAAAAAAATCCACGGTCGAACTACCAGAATGTTTAGAAATGTGGAGCTTAAAGCAGAAAGACCTTTTTTAGAGGGAAAAACTATGGCTTCATAGTTTTAGTTAGTAGAAACCTAATTCATTAAAATTCCGTCCAGTAAAACAGAAGAATTATAAATTTCTAAAATGATAGATAGGAATATCGCGAATAAAGCCATTGCAACCCCCATAAAAGGAGTAGTGCCCCAACCCGGAGCGACTTTTCCATATTCCGAATTCAAAGGTTTCAATAAACTACCTGCGCCAGTTCGTTTTGGCCTAGCTCTAGAACTATCTTCAACGGTTTGTGTAGCCATAAATTCTGTTTAATCATTGGTGTTGACTTTGTATACTATTCCGTTGTAGTTGTAAATACACGATCTTTATCATAGATCTATTGTAATTTTGAAATTCTATTATAAAAATGGAAACAGCAACTTTAGTCGCCATCTCCATATCTGGTTTACTTGTAAGCTTTACTGGGTATGCCTTATATACCGCGTTTGGGCAACCCTCTCAACAATTAAGAGATCCATTCGAAGAACATGGGGACTAATTGAAGTAAGAAGTCTCCCAGCTGGGAGACTTCTTACTTCAATTAAATTATTTCATTTTTTAGTCGGAACCTTAGGTGGTTCTCGGAAGAAGATAGCGAAAAAAATTATCCCTAAAGTCGAAACTAAAAGGAACGTATAAACCAATGCTTCCATAGATTCGATCGTGGCTTATTTACAATTATAACTTCCACACCTATTCACTTGTCATTTGGGATCATTTCCCATATAAAAAAGAAAAAGAGTCAAAGAAAGGACAGGTTAAAAAAGAGAGGCGAAAGATACCATAGCAATGTGGTATCAGGTTGTCTGTCTCCTTGTAGTTGGGTCCCCAACTTTTTGGAATGTTCCAAATTCCACTTGAGCATCCAAGTCTGGATCAATACCAGCAAAAACATCTCGGAACAAGGTTCGAGCACCATGCCAAATGTGTCCGAAAAAGAAGAGCAAAGCAAAGGTAGCATGACCAAAAGTGAACCAACCCCTTGGACTGCTGCGAAAAACACCATCTGATTTCAAAGTAGCTCGATCTAATTCAAAAATTTCTCCTAATTGGGCACGCCTCGCATATTTTTTTACAGTAGCAGGATCAGAATAACTTACTCCATTAAGTTCGCCACCATAGAACTCCACCGTTACGCCTACTTGTTCAACGCTATATTTGGATTCTGCTCTTCTAAAAGGAACGTCCGCTCTCACAATTCCCTCTTCATCCACCAAAACTACTGGAAATGTTTCAAAAAAAGTAGGCATACGACGTACAAAAAGCTCACGCCCTTCTTTATCTCTAAAGACGGGATGTCCTAACCATCCAACAGCTATTCCATCCCCATTGTCCATTGAGCCCGCTCTGAATAATCCCCCCTTTGCCGGATTATTACCAATATAATCATAAAAAGCTAATTTTTCGGGAATTTTAGACCAAGCTTCTGATAAACTAAGATTTTCGGCTAACCCATCGCTAACTCTTCGATATATTTCTTGCTGAAAGTATCCCTGATCCCATTGATACCGAGTAGGTCCAAATAATTCGATTGGGGTAGTTGCCGATCCATACCACATAGTTCCGGCAACTACGAAAGCTGCAAAAAAAACAGCAGCGATACTACTGGAAAGTACAGTTTCAATATTGCCCATACGTAATCCTTTGTATAGACGTTGAGGCGGACGGACACTAAGATGGAATAGGCCCGCTAATATGCCCAGTGTACCCGCAGCAATATGGTGCGAAGCTATTCCTCCCGGAACGAAAGGATCAAAACCTTCTGCACCCCACGCAGGATTTACAGCTTGTACTTTTCCTGTTAGTCCATAAGGATCGGACACCCATATCCCAGGACCATACAAACCGGTTACATGAAATGCACCAAAGCCAAAACAAGCCACCCCTGCAAGAAATAAATGAATTCCAAAGATCTTGGGCAAATCTAAAGAAGGTTTTCCCGTCCGCTCATCAGAGAATATTTCTAGGTCCCAATATACCCAATGCCAGATAGCTGCCAAGAAACACAAGCCAGAAAACACAATATGTGCACCTGCCACACCTTCATAACTCCAAATACCCGGATTCGTTATAGTTCCTCCTGAAATACTCCAACCACCCCACGAATTGGTTATTCCTAAACGAGTCATGAAGGGAATGACGAACATACCTTGTCTCCACATTGGATCCAGAACAGGATCAGAGGGATCAAAAACCGCTAATTCATATAAAGCCATCGAGCCAGCCCAACCAGAAACTAGAGCTGTATGCATTATATGCACCGCAAGCAATCGACCCGGATCATTCAATACGACAGTATGAACGCGATACCAAGGCAAACCCATGGAAATACCCCTTTAGCAAAGAAAAATAGACACGATGTCGTTTTATTTTATCGCATTGGAAAAGACTATCCATATCCTATGTACCTAACCCTTCTAGGGGATTCTGTGTCAGAAAGCGTGAATATTTATTTCATTCCATTAAAAATAAGAAGCCAATTCTGTTTGTAAGAAGAAAGAGAAGCAGATCTATTCTATACTCGATAAGTGACAATATGCAATGGGTAGCTTGGGCTATTTCGAAAAACGAAGAATAGATCCCTAATCCCTCTTTGTTTATCATTCAAATCACGGATTCCTTGTATCATTTCAATCTATGTATTCATAGAATCTATAGTATTCTTATAGAATAAGAAAAAAATGAAGATAATAAACTGTGGATTCTTTCTTTCTCTTCCATTCTTAAGTTTCCATATTAAAGTGTAGTTTTTTTATTTAAATCTAATAATATTAATCTAATATGCCCATTGGTGTTCCAAAAGTACCTTACCGAATTCCCGGAGATGAAGAAGCGACTTGGGTTGACTTATACAATGTTATGTATCGAGAAAGGACACTTTTTTTAGGTCAAGAGATTCGTTGCGAGATCACGAATCATATTACAGGGCTCATGGTATATCTCAGTATAGAAGATGGAATTAGCGATATTTTTTTGTTTATAAACTCCCCCGGCGGGTGGCTAATCTCAGGAATGGCCATTTTTGATACGATGCAAACGGTGACACCAGATATATATACAATATGCCTCGGAATCGCGGCGTCCATGGCCTCCTTCATTCTGCTTGGAGGAGAACCCACTAAACGTATAGCATTCCCTCACGCTAGAATTATGCTTCACCAACCGGCTAGTGCTTACTATCGGGCAAGGACACCAGAATTTTTACTAGAAGTGGAAGAGTTACACAAAGTTCGCGAAATGATCACAAGGGTTTATGCACTAAGAACAGGCAAGCCTTTTTGGGTTGTATCCGAAGACATGGAAAGGGATGTTTTTATGTCAGCAGACGAAGCTAAAGCTTATGGACTTGTCGATATTGTGGGGGATGAAATGATTGACGAGCACTGCGATACTGATCGAGTATGGTTTCCAGAAATGTTTAAGGATTGGTAGTGGCTGAATTTCTTGTAAATTTATTTCAAACCTAAATTCGGGTTTTATGCGATTTTATAGAAAATAGAAATACTTCATGATGGCGAATCATTAGGTTAAGATCGATCTAAACCAATCCATTTTTTCTATATACATACGACATGCCGACGGTTAAACAACTTATTAGAAATGCAAGACAGCCAATACGAAATGCTAGAAAAACGCCCGCGCTTAAGGGATGTCCTCAGCGTCGAGGAACATGTGCTAGGGTGTATGTGCGACTCGTTCAGATCATGTGTTCAAACAAATAAGACAATTTTGGAAATATCCATGATCGGTACCAATGAATAGGATAGAGCTTCTCTCTCCTGGATTTCTACGGTATATGGAATTTATGGTTTTCCTTGGTGCAAATCCAATCATCTAGATTGGAAGAAGCAATTCCCCCATTGGTAGCAAATGGTTATCGATTAAGCGGAGGAAATATTAATAAAAAGAAAAGGCTTATGCTCCTTTATCTTAAAAGAACGGACTAAAGGGTCAGCTACGCAGCCAACTTTCATAATTAAATACCGTCACTGTATGAATAACTCTTATTTATTGTGAAAAGAGCGATTTACTCTATAATGGATAGGTAGAGCCAAAGACTGTGAACTATACAAGTTCACAATACCTTTTGATGAAAGAAAGGGCTCCGGTGTATAGAGAGGGCTTCACCGTTTAAAAGAGAACCATAGAAACGATGGAACCCACTGTTTTTTTAGTATCGTTAGAATTTGTTATTTCTACGCGAAATAACTGAAGGGGATAAAATAAAAAATAGTGGTTGGGAAGGTTATAGTAGCAAAAGCCATTGGAATTAATATTTTATATATCGGAATAATCCGTTTTGTTATTAATGGGAAAAAGAACGGTTAAAAGAAGAGAAATCATTAGTTATTCATTAAGGTTAATTTGATTCAATGACCAGAGTTCCGCGAGGATATATAGCTCGGAGACGACGAACAAAAATGCGTTCATTTGCCTCAAACTTTAGAGGGGCTCATTTAAGACTTAATCGAATGATTACTCAACAAGTAAGAAGAGCTTTTGTTTCTTCTCATCGAGATAGAGGCAGGCAAAAGAGGGATTTTCGTCGTTTGTGGATCACTCGGATAAACGCAGCAACACGGGTATATAAAGTATTTGATAGTTATAGTAAATTAATACACAATCTGTACAAAAAGGAATTGATTCTTAATCGTAAAATGCTTGCACAAGTAGCTGTATTAAATCCAAATAATCTTTACATGATTTCCAATAAACTAAAGAGCATCAATTAAAAAGATAAAAAAGTAATATACAGGAATAATTAAAACCGAATTCCCGGAGAGGGAACTCCGGGAAGATACAATAAATTAAGATTAAGTGGTAGGAATCAACGAGCATGTTGCAATAAATAAAAAAACTATTTCTTTTTTCCCATTTTTCTTTCTTTTCTTATAACAAACAAAAGAATCTAAACTAAACTGGATTACTTTATTTATATATGAGCCTGACCCTTTTGAATAAAACATCAACAATCGGAACTTAATCAACAATCGGAACTTTAGCTCCGATTGTTGTTTCTTAAATTCTGGTTGGAGTTTCTTAAATTTCGATTGGAATTGAACTTTTGTGTTAATTGAGGAATATGTCTATTTTTTCTGTGTCTAGGACCAGTAATTATTGAAATTGACTGGGCCTGAAATTGCTTCTCATTTTCATAGTTACGAAATGGTAAGAAAGATAAAATACGAGCCTGTTTTATAGCAAGAGTAATTAATCGTTGTTGTTTCAAGGTTAATCTATTTATTCGTCTGGATAATATTTTTCCTTGTTCACTAATAAATCGATTAATTAAGCTCATGTTTCTATAATCAATTCGATCCCCCGGACCAATTCGGGAACGCCTCCGAAAGGGTTGTTTGGATTTACGAAAAGGTTGTTTGAATTTACGAAAAGGTTGCTTGGATTTATGAAAAGTTTGTTTGGATTTACGAAAAGGTTGCTTAGATATACGAAAAGGTTGTTTAGATATATACATGATTTATTCCTTATTTAAAAATTTGAAAAAAAAAAATGGATTTCTTTATTTTATTAATTTAGGATCCAAAAGAAGTAGTCTTTCTTTGGTCCATATATTATTTGATTCATATACTATATAAAAAAACCTCTATACATATGAAATAATATCTAGCTAAAGTGGATTTGTATTTTATATTCTATCTATGTTCTATATATTAAATAAAAAATTCTTACTCTTTCTATTCTTTAGAAAAATCAAAAACACAATGCTCCTATTTCTTTATTTCATTATGAGTCGTATGCTTGCGGCAATAACGACAAAATTTTCTTAATTCTAATTGTCGGGGTGTATTGTGGCGATTCTTTTGAGTACTATATCTAGAAATACCCGTTGATTCCTTATTGGTACCCTTTCGAACACAACTGATACATTCCAAAATCACTCTGATTCTAACATCTTTGCCCTTGGTCATGAACCTCCTTTCCTTTTTGGATCGACTTAACTTAATTCTTATACCTGTTCTTTTATTCTTCTATATTGGATCCGAAAAAGAAGAATAAAATCCAATAGAATAAAAAATGGAGAAATAATTAAAGAATACAATCCTTGTCGAATTAGCAAGGATTTTGCTTCGAAATCCTTTCATTTAAGTAGCAAGCCCGGCTCTTTCTATGCTATAATTTGTGAGGCCTGACTTAGCTTGGATACTGCTTTTAATTAAATTTATGTTTGTTTTCTTCCAAAATGAGATTTACCAAATTTTTGATGACTCTGAGGTTTAACCCAATCCATCTTTTCTTTCTTTTTGCTAAAAAGGTATTGAAAGAAAATTTTTGTCATGTCACAAAGAATTCTATCTCTCGTATAGGAATAACGAATAACTAGAATTAAAAAAAAGGGAATGACAAAGCATCCGGGAATAAACGATTAATTTCTATCAATAAACCTGCTAAAACCCCAAACCATAGAGTACTTAGCACGGGTGCTACAGAGAGATATGTTTTTATATCCCGCATGGAAAATCCTCCTTTCTTATTGGAATACATATATGATCAGATACTCTTGCGCAAGATCGTTTGTATTTCTTTATTTAGGGGAAATTCCTAACTAAAAAAACAAAATCAATATTCTATATATATAGAATGCTATATAGAATGAACCATATAGACGAGATTTTCCTATCCCTAAAAAAGAAAAAGATGACCCCTTCTTCCTATACATTACTAAGGAATAGTAATCCTTCTTTTATAGGTAAAATTCAACTGTATTTTAGATATATACCCTTCCTTGATTATATGAGACCAAAAATAAGAAATGACAAGAAAGTTCTATATATATAGAGAAATAGAAAAAAATTACGATGTGGAAAACAAGAAAGGAATTGTGTACAATGGCATTGTACAACAATTTGGAAAAGGGATGTAGCGCAGCTTGGTAGCGCGTTTGTTTTGGGTACAAAATGTCACAGGTTCAAATCCTGTCATCCCTACCTATTACTTCTCTCTTCTTTATGGGCAGTAGCGGGGGGATCCATTAAAGTGTATATAACTTGAATTTGTGGATACTATACGTACGTGAGACACGTTAGGAGTAGAAAAGGATTTTCTTTTTGAAAGTGAAAGCGCTCTTAGTTCAGTTTGGTAGAACGCGGGTCTCCAAAACCCGATGTCGTAGGTTCAAATCCTACAGAGCGTGATTCCATGTATCTTATGTCGAAACGGAGTAAAATAACTTAAAAAAAACAAAGTAGAATTACAACTCCAATTTGACCTCCTCTCTAGTCTGGAGGAGGTCAATCAAAAAATAAATATTACTCAATCAAAGATCCAACTGATCCCCACGCCTGTATTGCAAATACGCAGTCACGAATAATCCCGCTAAAGTAATAGGAATTAGGCCTAAGACGATTCCAAATAGAAAAACTTCAATCATTTCAATTTGTTCGAGGGGATAAAAAAAGAGGTACAATCTATCTCTAAATAATAGTCTAAATTATCCGCGAATCTCAATGACCAAAAAAAGAATTGGTAATTAGCGTGGAAAAGGGTCCTATAATATCAGGAATCCAAAAGAAATATTCTTATTTTCTGACTTATTCATTCAATTTATTTCAAATAAGACGTATCTTGTTCAAGCCAATAAATAGAGCTGGGGTTATAGTTAAAGCAGCCAGTAGAAAACCGAAATAACTAGTTATAGTAAGCATCAAGGGGTTAAAAATTCCATTTTTTTTTTTACTACACTGCATATGTTGGTAAAGCACTTACCTAAGTTATGGAAAATTCCTAATTCATTGGTTCGGTTTATTTTAGATAATACTAAAAAACAAGATAGAGCGAGATACAGAAGTAAAAGAAAATCGATTCATCAGATGGGACATGAGTCCCTAATTCTGAATCAAGAGATTTATTGTAGAATCTGTCAGTTAAGTAAAGTAATAATATATATTAAGAACTAGATAAACCCATTGAAAAAAAAAATGAAATTGGATTTTTAGATAATTTTGGAATAAAAGATAAATAAAGAATGGAATTAGAAAAAGGTTCCTTCTATTTCAGATTATTTCTTTTTCAATAGGATTTAATCCTCTTTTTAGAGCAAAGGGTTGTCCCCTATTCCTTCTTTTTTTTTTTTAAGTTCTATCTTATGTCTTTCCCTATTTCATCTCGTAAAGTTACATGCTTGCAGTTTGGTTAAGAAAGTTAGACCTAATCCAACAAACAAGATAGGATTGATTACGAATCTTGATTTTTCAAAGAATGTATTCCGTTTCTTTCATAACGGATTATCTACTATTAGATTTTATATTTTTTAGATAGTATTTTATACTAACCAATTTCATTCCTTAAAAGGGGAAAAGCTGGATTCGAATAAAACTTTTTACTAAAAAGGGATAGATTTCGCATATACTTATCCTTCTATTGCGTCCATATGAGAATATCCTTCCTAAATTCTTTATCCAAACCTATTGATCATTAACTTTAGTTTTCCCAAGATCCTGGTCACTATTCTAAATTAAATTATTCTACTATTCCGAAGACAATGAAAATAAGTAGGACCAAAAAAATTGGGGTTTCTATTGAAACCTTGAATAACATGTAGTTTCCCTATAGACAAAGAACAAAGAAGAAAAAAGGGAGTTCTGTTTCGGGACTAAGCCAAACAGGATTGCTGTGCCATAGGAAGGATAGCTATACTAATTCGGTATACTCAAAATACACCTTTGGTACAAAATTGACAATCTCACAAGGATGAAATATCAGTAATTTTAGATTTACTGATTGATCCCATCTTTTACGGAATCAATTCCTTTTTTGAATGTACAAAAATTTGGGGAGCTCGTCATGTCTGGAAGCACGGGAGAACGTTCTTTTGCTGATATTATTACCAGTATTCGATACTGGGTTATTCATAGCATTACTATACCTTCCCTATTCATTGCGGGTTGGTTATTTGTCAGTACGGGTTTAGCTTATGACGTGTTTGGAAGTCCTCGGCCAAACGAATATTTCACGGAAAGTCGACAAGGAATTCCATTAATAACCGATCGTTTTGATTCTTTAGAACAACTAGATGAACTTAGTAGATCCTTTTAGGAGGCCCCCAATGACCATAGATCGAACCTATCCTATTTTTACAGTGCGATGGCTGGCTGTTCACGGATTAGCTGTACCCACGGTTTTTTTCTTGGGATCAATATCAGCAATGCAGTTCATCCAACGCTAAACTAAATTCCAACTATAGAACTATGACACAATCAAACCCGAATGAACAAAATGTTGAATTGAATCGTACCAGTCTATACTGGGGTTTATTACTCATTTTTGTACTTGCTGTTTTATTTTCCAATTACTTCTTCAATTGAGAGAAAGGTAGAGAGTAGTAAGAATTCTCTTATCCCATTTGGAAGGATACCATCCTTATAACTATCCATGACTGTTTTTGTCTCTAGCACGACCACTTGAGAAAATGTGGAGGAAAGTAGGGGAAATGGCCGATACTACAGGAAGAATTCCTCTTTGGCTGATAGGTACTGTAACTGGTATTCTTGTGATTGGTTTAATAGGTGTTTTCTTTTACGGTTCATATTCTGGATTGGGTTCATCTCTATAGTAATCGGAGGAGCCAGATTGTAAACATGAAAAAGTAGGAGCTTAGCGGGTCCTTACCCCCCTTTATCTGATTAGAGCGGAAAGGACCCGCGGAATTCTTATAACGCAATTTTAATCTATTTCATAATCGAGAAATTGGTTACCTATTTCTATTTGTAAAAATAACAAAGAGAAAGCTTTTGCTTTGATGGTTAGAATCCTTCTATTTATTCTTTTGTTTGTTAATAATGTTAATGAAGCAACCCGTTGGTGGGTTTAAAGCGCCTGCCTTTCCCCCATAAAATTGATTTACTTTACTCTTATGAAGCAACAACAAAGAGTGGATCAATTAAGGATCCAATATTTTATTCCACGAAGGAAGTATCCTGCAAATCTTTGATTTAGTTTAGAGTAATAAACTAAGAAAACCTTAATAAAAACTACTCCACTAGCCTAAAAAAACCACCCTTTAATGGAAGGGTATACTTTTTTTTACAAAATTTCCGTAAGTTCGAAGTTGAACTTAATCGAAAACGTCAAGCAATTCTATCTGCTCACAAAAAATTTGTCCCCTGCCATACTTTCTTTTCCTCTGTTTGCCCACTACCGCGCTCGAACCTAAGCAAAGGAAGTCCAAGAGACAGACCCGAATAAAGAATAAATAGTAATCTTTGGCAAAACAAAATAAGAAGAAAAAAGATTCTTACTTCGATACAAGAAGAATCGACACAAGAAAAAGGCTTTTTTGCCTTTTTCTTGTGCCCAATAGAGGATTACGAAGACCCGCAATTCCTCCTAAAAGGACTTGTTCCTTTTATTGTTCTCGCCTCTGCCTTGGATTCTCTTCTTTTGCATGAAATAGAAATACAGAATTCCAGAAATCGAGACTTTTTACCAACTTAATGGTAAGAAATCCCGGGATCTAGAAATTCATTTCGTACAATTGAACCTTTTCAAACTGTTTCTTTTTGAGAACCAAAAAGACTTGTGCTAAAATAACAGATGCGAAAAAGAACAAAAGGCCTTGGACACGTAAAGGATCCTGAAGCACTATTTCCGCATCCCCCTGACCAAACCCTCCCACATTAGGATTGCTTGTTAATGGTTGATCAAGCTTGATTGATTCCCCCTCTGAAACAAGAAGTTCTGGCCCCGGAGGTATAATATCAATCACTTGGCGTCCATCCGACGCATCAACTATGGATATTTCATATCCCCCCTTTTCTTTACGTAGTATTTTTTTTACTATACCTGTTGACGTAGCATTATAAACCGTATTGTTACTCTTGCTACCATCGGGATAGATCTGTCCCCTTCCTCGGTTTCCCCCTACATATATGGGATATTTTAAGAAATGAACGTCTTTTTTTGTAGCGGGATCGGGGGAAAGAATGGGAAAGACAATTTCACTATATTTCTTACCGGGAACAGGTCCTATCACAAGAATATTTTTTTTATTGGGACGATAACTCTGAAAAGAGAGATTTCCTATCTTTTCTTTCAACTCAGGAGAAATACGGTCGGGCGGCGCTAATTCGAATCCCTCAGGCAAAATAAGAACAGCACCCACATTCAACCCTCCCTTTTTCCCATTAGCAAGAACTTGTTTCAGTTGCATATCATAAGGGATTCGAAGAACTGCTTCAAATACAGTATCGGGAAGTACAGCTTGGGGAACTTCAATATCCACGGGCTTATTAGCTAAATGGCAGTTGGCACATACAATTCGTCCAGTTGCTTCCCGCGGGTTTTCATAACCCTGCTGCGCAAAAATGGGATATGCATTTGAACTAGATGTCCGAGTTATTACGTATATCATGATCGATACAGAAATCGATCGAATCATCTGTTCCTTTAACCAAGAAAAAGTATTTCTATTTTCCATGTCCAAACGCGGATCCCGGAATTTCTACAATAAATTAGATAGGTAGCTAAGTTAATCTAGTTCCCTATACACGAGTCTGCTGTCATTCTACTGCAACAGTTGTATTGTACTGGAATGATGAATACTTTGAGCAGGTAGAAATAGAAAGAATTTTGCTAAAAAGAAAAAGGGCTTTCTTTCTAAAGGAAGAAAAATGGTAATTTTATTAATATTTGGAAAGCCAATTATGCTTCACTAATTGAATGATAAATGACTACAAGCGAAGGAGATAGACGGTTTAAACAAAAAAAAACCCAAAATTTCAAACACGTGTCTAGAATCACAGGAAAACTACAAACAAAAATAGTGAAAATTAGCTCGTTAGGAGCCCATCCAAGATCATTGTATACCCAACGAATTAGTAGTTCCCAACCTCGAGTGGAGTGAAATCCAACAAAAAAATCCGTAACTAAAAGAATAAAAAAAGCTTTTATTGAGTCATTTAAGTTATAGAGGAATTCCTGAATCCAAGAATTCAAAATGACAAGTTCCTCTTTACCCAGAAAAAAAGAACCACTTAGAATAGCCAAACAAATTATATTTGTTGAGAAATGCAAAATGATATGGAGATGGTCCTCATTATCTATTTTGGCCAATTGTATTATTTCCTTGTGTATTCCTATAGGAGGCTTCGGTTCCTCTTTTATCATTTCGTCCAAGAGAAAAAGCTCTTCTAATTCTATGAATCCTTCGAGAATCCTTTTCTCTTGAATATCCGTTAAGAGAGTTTCAGGTTGCCCGGTATTCCACCAATTCTTAATCCAAAGTTCCAGACATTTGTTAAAAGAGAAAGAGACTCCCCAGGGCAAAAGTACGATAAATACAAGATATAGGAAAGAAGGCAATGCTTTCTTTTTTTTCATTTTTGATCTGTAAATTGAGTTGTTAATGAATCCGCTTCATTCGCTGACTCTATATGATATTTATTATTTTTTTTTTTTTGTTGAAGTAAAAATTCTATAACAAGGTTTGAGACCTTGTGTTTGTATCTATTTCTCTTTTTGTATACTAGTGGAATTTAATTGTATTGGGTTCGTTCTTAGATCTGGAATAGAGAAATAGAATAAAAAATTTCTTTCATATGAAAAGGGGAGAATATTAGGCCATATATCTAACTTGGGCAAAACAAATTAGAAACAATTTTCTCTTATCCTCCGTTATTCCTTCCTTTAGATAAATACTAAAAATCCCCTTACAATTAAATAAAATAGCAATTGGTATCAAAATACTTCAATTGGTACGCGCAAGAAATAGGCCAATTCGGCAGCTTTTTGTTCAATTTCTCGTGGAGTAAAAAACTTCTCATCAGTACGAGTCAAGGGAATGACCCCCTGGCCACGTATTTCCATATAAAGGATCCGACGAGGATAAAGACCCTCTTTAACCTGAATTCTAATTGATTGGATATCCCGCACAAGGAATCGCAGGAAGATGCGACGTTTTATTCCAGGGAATCCCCAACGAAAAATGCACACTATTCCCTCTTTTCTATCAAATCGGTTATAACCACTGCCTACATTCCACAAAATAGTGCACCACAAATAGGAGCTAATGAATAGGCCCGCGATTCCGTAGAAAGACATCACGACCCCCTGTGGAAAAAAAAGAATTTGTTGAGATGGAAGTACGGCTATCATATTCTTACCAAGATAACTGGAAGCCCCAACCGCTAAGAATCCTAATGAACCTAGAAAAAGAATACAGGCCCAGAAAAAATTACCTCTTTTTCGAGAACCTTTTAGAAGTTCTATCCATATGTGTTCTGATCGCCAATTCATATTAGATATACTAAATCCAGCAGCGGTTAATTGAAATTGAGAGAATAAGCTAAATGATTTTGACTTTACTTTTTTTGATTCTGAAATCACCTTCAGCAGCTAGTACTCCTGTGAAATAATTGGTTAGATACATTGACTTTCTATTCAAAAAAATTCCTGGATCCACTTAAAAAAACTCGCTATACCCGGCTACGCATATGTATGCATTTATGCTCGTAGCCTATATCTGTATCCATAGACGTTTTTCATTTGTGTGTAGAAAGAGCTACATGCCCTGTCATATTAATACATTACTTACACTAAAAAATATTTGTATTATGATCCTGGAAATACATTGAGCAAATTTTGCCCCGTCGGTTCTAGACAATCTTATTTTTCTGCACATAAAGAAATAAAGAAGCCATTGCAATTGCCGGAAATACTAAGCCTACTAAAGGCACGAAAATAGAGGGTAAGTTTAAATCTGTCATAGAATAGGTGTCTCAATTCCAATTTACTATTTCTATCTATTCAAAATAGATCTTAAGATTCTTATGATATAATTAAGTATATCTATTATAAGGAATATTGACTATTGTATTTTTAAGTTTGCAAAATAAAGATTTTTTATAGATAAATAATACTAACTAAAGTATTCTATAAAACTATTCTATATCTATAAAAAAATGAATGGAATGGATAATTTGATTTTTCTTTTTACATTCTTATGGCCTTTCTATCTTTCTAATCGAACTTGAAATTGTATTCAAAAGAAAGCAATTGTGAAAATGAAAGAAATACCTCTTTCAGAATACCCTTTAATTTTAATTTCTCTATCTAGAAGTGGAATAGAATAACCCGGTTGAAGGGTAATGATCATACGTCTGTAATGCATGGTATGTCCCAGAATAGGTCCACCCTTTCGGGGTAGTCGATGGCTATTCACAGCTACTACCTTAACACCAAAGAAGAGCTCAACCCAATGCTTTATTTCTGTCTTAGTGGGTCCCGATTCGACATTATTAGAAGTATATTGATTCTTTCCCAATAAATGAAGACTCTTTTCTGCAAATACAGCGTATTTGGTTCCATTATCGTATGATAATACTCTATTTTGATTGATTTGTATTTGTTTATTGTATTATACCTTTCTATATTCTAGATATATAGAATAGAAGAATCTCGATTTGTCAAGTCTCATGATCGTATCAAGATATATTTAAATTTGGCTCGATCTTTTTAAAAGATCGAGCCAAATTTAATTGCAATCAATTAGAAGAATAAAGAAGAATTACTGCATTTCGAAACTTTTTTTTCTCTTTCTATTTCGCTTCTTTTTTATTTAGAACTTCTTGATATCTAGTTTTATCTACTTAATCGATGGTATCTACCGGCTTGAAGTCAAATGTGATCGCTTTCCATACTTCACAAGCTGCGGCTAGTTCAGGACTCCATTTGCAAGCTGCTCGGATAATTTCATTACCTTCACGAGCAAGATCGCGCCCTTCGTTACGAGCTTGTACACAGGCTTCTAAAGCCACCCGATTAGCTGCTGCACCTGGTGCATTCCCCCAAGGATGTCCTAAAGTTCCTCCACCAAATTGTAATACGGAATCGTCTCCAAAGATTTCGGTCAAAGCTGGCATATGCCAAACATGAATACCCCCTGAAGCCACCGGTATAACACCTGGCATGGATACCCAGTCCTGCGTGAAAAAGATACCGCGAGAACGATCTTTTTCAATATAATCATCGCGCAATAAATCAACAAAACCTAAAGTCATTTCGCGTTCCCCTTCTAACTTACCTACTACTGTACCGGAGTGGATATGATCTCCCCCAGACATACGTAATGCTTTAGCTAATACACGGAAATGTATACCATGATTTTTCTGTCTATCAATAACTGCATGCATTGCTCGGTGAATGTGAAGAAGTAGGCCATTGTCGCGGCAATAATGAGCCAAAGTAGTATTTGCGGTGAATCCTCCAGTTATGTAATCATGCATTATAATAGGAACCCCTAATTCCCTCGCAAATACAGCTCGCTTAATCATTTCTTCGCATGTACCTGCAGTCGCATTCAAGTAATGCCCCTTGATTTCGCCAGTTTCGGCTTGTGCTTTATAAATTGCTTCGGCACAAAAGACAAAACGGTCTCTCCAGCGCATAAATGGTTGTGAGTTTACGTTTTCATCATCTTTGGTAAAATCAAGTCCACCGCGTAGACACTCATAACATGCTCTACCATAATTTTTTGCGGATAATCCCAATTTGGGTTTAATAGTACATCCCAATAAAGGACGACCATACTTGTTCAACTTATCCCTTTCAACTTGGATACCATGAGGCGGACCTTGGAAAGTTTTTGCATAAGCAGCAGGAATTCGCAGATCCTCCAAACGTAGAGCACGTAGGGCTTTGAAACCAAATACGTTACCCACAATGGAAGTAAACATGTTAGTAACAGAACCCTCTTCAAATAGATCTAATGGATAAGCTACATAACAGATATATTGACTGTCTTCCCCAGGAACGGGTTCGATGTGATAGCATCGCCCTTTGTAACGATCAAGACTGGTAAGTCCATCAGTCCAAACAGTTGTCCATGTACCAGTAGAAGATTCCGCAGCTACTGCAGCCCCTGCTTCTTCAGGCGGAACCCCGGGCTGAGGAGTTACTCGGAATGCTGCCAAGATATCAGTATCCTTGGTTTCGTATTCTGGGGTGTAATAAGTCAATTTATAATCTTTAACACCAGCTTGAAATCCAACACCTGCTTTAGTTTCTGTTTGTGGTGACATAAGTCCCTCCCTACAACTCATGAATTAAGAATTCTCACAACGACAGGGTCTACTCGATATGGACTAAGCGTAAATGAAACCTTTGCAAAAATCTTAAAAAAAAAAAAAAAAGGATATTCAATTAATATCAACTCATTAAATAAAAAAGGGAGTATGCTTAAGTTAATGAATATGTTTCATTAATATATAATGCGTACGCCCTGTGTACGTTTTATCCTATAGGAATTCTACTGTAGGAATTCGATAGGAATTGAGTTGTTGTTATGGTAAGTTAACATGGTTCATTATTAAACCATAGATTTGATTCACCAAATCTATCATTATTGTATACTCTTTGATAGATATAGCGCAACCCAAACTAATCCCTTAATGCTTATTTTACAATTTTAGAAGTTCTTATCTTAATAGGCACTTTTCTTATTTTGAATCCAAATACCTAAATACTAAGAAAATTCTCTGTTGACAGCAATCTATGCTTCACAGTAGTATATATTTTGTATATCGAAGTCCTAGACAGGAAAGTAGAAGAGGCCAAGATCCTTGACAAAAGGAAAAATGTCTATGAAAAAAAAAGATTGATTGAACTTTCCACCGGACTCATTCCATGAGTAAACGAGTGAATGGGATTCGATTAGGCAACGAAATCAAGTGCTAGTCCCCTTTTCTTTTTTATTGAATTAACTAATTCATTTCCTTTTCACTTTTTGATTTTTGGATATTTTTTTTATTTGATTTGGCATTATTCAACAAGAAAAAAAAAAGCAAAATTTCGACAAATTCCTTTTTTTTATAATTATGTGATAATTATGAGAACCAATTCTACTACTTCACGTCCTGGGGTTTCCACAATTGAAGAAAAAAATGCGGGGCGTATCGATCAAATTATTGGACCCGTGTTGGATATCACTTTTCCTCCGGGCAAGTTGCCTTATATTTATAACGCTTTGATAGTCAAGAGTCGGGACACTGCCGATAAGCAAATTAATGTGACTTGTGAAGTACAACAATTATTAGGAAATAATCGAGTTAGAGCTGTAGCTATGAGTGCTACAGACGGGTTGATGAGAGGAATGGAAGTGATTGACACAGGAGCTCCTCTTAGTGTTCCGGTCGGTGGAGCTACTCTCGGACGAATTTTTAACGTTCTTGGGGAGCCTATTGACAATTTGGGTCCTGTAGATACTAGTGCAACATTCCCTATTCATAGATCCGCGCCTGCCTTTATTGAGTTAGATACGAAATTATCTATCTTTGAAACAGGTATTAAGGTGGTCGATCTTTTAGCCCCCTATCGGCGTGGAGGAAAAATCGGACTATTTGGGGGGGCAGGAGTAGGTAAAACAGTACTCATCATGGAATTAATCAATAACATTGCTAAAGCTCATGGAGGCGTATCCGTATTTGGCGGAGTAGGGGAACGGACTCGTGAAGGAAATGATCTTTATATGGAAATGAAGGAATCTGGAGTAATTAATGAAAAAAATATTGAGGAATCAAAGGTAGCTCTAGTCTATGGACAAATGAATGAACCGCCGGGAGCTCGTATGAGAGTTGGTTTAACTGCCCTAACTATGGCAGAATATTTCCGAGATGTTAATAAGCAAGACGTGCTTTTATTCATCGATAATATCTTTCGTTTTGTTCAAGCAGGATCAGAGGTATCCGCCTTATTAGGGAGAATGCCCTCCGCAGTGGGTTATCAACCTACCCTTAGTACAGAAATGGGTTCTTTACAAGAAAGAATTGCTTCTACCAACAAGGGATCGATAACTTCGATCCAAGCTGTTTATGTGCCTGCGGACGATTTGACGGACCCGGCTCCTGCCACAACATTTGCACATTTGGACGCTACTACCGTACTTTCCAGAGGATTAGCTTCCAAGGGTATTTATCCCGCAGTAGATCCTTTAGATTCAACCTCAACTATGTTACAGCCTCGGATCGTTGGCAAGGACCATTATGAAACTGCACAAAGAGTTAAAGAAACTTTACAGCGTTACAAGGAACTTCAGGACATTATTGCAATTCTTGGGTTGGATGAATTATCGGAGGAGGATCGTTTAACTGTAGCAAGAGCACGAAAAATTGAGCGGTTCTTATCACAACCGTTCTTTGTGGCAGAAGTTTTTACCGGTTCCCCAGGAAAGTATGTTAGTCTTGCAGAAACTATTAGAGGGTTTCAACTAATCCTGTCCGGAGAATTAGATGGCCTACCCGAACAGGCTTTTTATTTGGTGGGGAACATCGATGAAGCTAGCACGAAAGCTATAAACTTAGAAGAGGAGAACAAATTGAAGAAATGAAATTAAATCTTTATGTACTGACTCCTAAACGAATTATTTGGAATTGTGAAGTGAAAGAAATCATTTTATCTACTAATAGTGGCCAAATTGGTGTATTACCAAACCACGCCCCCATTAACACAGCTGTAGATATGGGTCCTTTGAGAATACGCCTCCCCAACGACCAATGGTTAACGGCGGTTCTGTGGAGTGGTTTTGCGAGAATAGTTAATAATGAGATCATCATTTTAGGAAATGATGCAGAACTGGGTAGTGACATTGATCCAGAAGAAGCTCAACAGGCACTTGAAATAGCCGAAGCTAACTTGAGTAGAGCTGAGGGTACGAAAGAATTGGTTGAAGCAAAGCTAGCTCTCAAACGGGCTAGGATACGAGTGGAGGCTATCAATTGGATTCCCCCATCCAATTGAGGATAATCCAAAGGTTTCGTTGAGACAAAGAAAAACGAAAGAAGGGTAGAAAAAGTTATTAGATAGCGAAGCGAAGTAAGTCCAATGCTATCTAGTAATTTTTCTACCTACCTACCTACTATTGGATTTGAACCAATGACTCCCGCCGTATGAAAGCAGTACTCTAACCACTGAGTTAAGTAGGCAATTTCTCATCACAAAAGAAGCCGCATTACTTCGATCGATTATAGATCGAATCCTTTTTATAAGCAATACCGCTCCATTATTGGTATGGTATTCTGTTATTGGTATGGTATTATAGTAAAATAGATCAAAGGGATATCCTATGGCATTACAGAATATTCATCTTGACAAGAAATTATCTATATGTTAAGATATCTCTGACAAGGGCTATAGCTCAGTTCGGTAGAGCAACTCGTTTACACGTGCGCCAATGCTTTTCAAGGGAATTTATTATGCAATGAACATAATTGACCTTATTGTAAAATCAATGTCTTACTTCATGGATTCGAGAGAATAGGAGAACAGTAGCCTGACAAACAGTCGGTTCAGTCCGATTCGGATGCCAATTCTGGTGCCTAATCAAATAGAACCCCTATTGATTTGCTAGTTGATAAGGTAAATATCCAGCCCACTCAATGCTAGGCATAATGAGGATAAGGGCCTCCAAAAAACTTCTTTTCGTTCTATGAACTTTAAGGTGTGTGAAGTCTCATAGTCAACTCTTGCAGCGGAACGATAGAGACTTCATTTCACTTAGGTTGATTTTGATTTAATTTAGGCCGGAGGCAGACCTAAGTCAAGGTAATCCTCCTTTGAAACACTTTGGTATTGCTCCGAGATAGATATTAATACAAATAAATCAATCAGAGCACAGGGAGCCATCTTATTATCTTTCCGTAAAGAAAAACTATGGCGGATCAACTGATCTTTACATCAGTTGATGAAAGAGCCCAATGCAGAAAAATGCATGTTGGGTCTTTGAAACAGTTCGAATCATTTCGATAATAATCCGTTCGATCTGTTTTACCGAGAAGGTCTACGGTTCGAATCCGTATAGCCCTACTAATATATATGTCTTTTTTTTTTTTAGATTTTAGGATGGATATCCTATGTTTCCTTTAGTATAGTTTTCTTTTCCTTATTAGTACTTGTTTATAGACTCGATGGCCGCTTGCGGCCTAGAATAGAGATAAAAACATTATCATAGGCTCATTTATCGAAAATCATAGAGACAGGAAAAGAAAAAAGAATTTTGATCAAATCAATAGAAAGAAAGATCCCTTATCTGATTTGAATTCCGTCCTTATTCAAATAAAATAGGATATCCCCCAAGTCCCTAGACTTTCCTATAATGACTGCAACGATTTTCTCCATTTTGCGAATTCCTATTTTGTTTGAAGTATATTACTATAATATACATTATGTAAAAATATACATTATCTAAATAGATCTACTTTAAATCGAAAAAATCGAAAGAAAATAAAAAGAAAGAGTAAATAATAAAAGAGGATATTCTGTTTCATAATTCTTAAAATAGAGTTTTTATGGATAAATTGACAATGCCAACTGAATTGACTAATTTCAGTTCTGCCTATTCCACATTAACGGGAGTACATTTATGTTCCTGCTTTACGAATATGATATTTTTTGGACATTTCTAATAATAGCAAGCCTTATTCCTATTTTGGTATTTTGGATTTCAGGGCTTTTAGCCCCGATTAGTAAAGGACCTGAGAAGCTTTCTAGTTATGAATCAGGTATAGAACCCATGGGGGGTGCTTGGTTACAATTTCGAATACGCTATTACATGTTTGCGCTAGTTTTTGTTGTTTTTGATGTGGAAACGGTCTTTCTCTACCCTTGGGCAATGAGTTTTGACGTATTGGGTGTATCCGTTTTTATCGAAGCTTTCATTTTCGTGCTTATCCTAGTTGTTGGTTTAGTTTATGCATGGCGAAAAGGAGCCTTGGAATGGTCTTAACTGAATATTCAGACAAAAAAAAAAAAGAAGGAAAAGATTCCATTGAGACAATCATGAGTTTAATTGAGTTTCCGTTACTTGACCAAACAAGTTCCAATTCCGTTATTTCAACTACACCAAATGATCTTTCGAATTGGTCAAGACTCTCCAGTTTATGGCCCCTTCTATATGGTACCAGTTGTTGTTTCATTGAATTTGCTGCATTAATAGGCTCACGATTCGACTTTGATCGTTATGGATTGGTACCAAGATCAAGTCCTAGGCAAGCAGACCTAATTTTAACAGCCGGTACGGTAACAATGAAAATGGCTCCCTCGTTAGTACGATTATATGAGCAAATGCCTGAACCAAAATACGTCATTGCTATGGGAGCCTGTACTATTACAGGGGGAATGTTCAGTACGGATTCCTATAGTACTGTTCGAGGAGTTGATAAGTTAATTCCTGTGGATGTCTACTTGCCGGGTTGCCCGCCTAAACCAGAGGCTGTTATAGATGCCCTAACAAAACTTCGTAAGAAGATATCACGAGAAATTGTTGAGGATCGAATTTTATGTCAAAGTCAAAAGAAAAATCGATGTTTTACTACCAGTCACAAACTTTATGTTCGGCGCAGTACTCATACCGGAACTTACGAGCAAGAATTGCTCTATCAATCACCATCTACTTTAGATATATCTTCTAAAACTTTTTTCAAATCTAAAAGTCCAGTAGCTTCCTCCAAATTAGTGAATTAAGAGGGGTTCTTTTGTGCAGAAAAAGAAAGAGCAGTGCAATCTTTCAAACTTACATTTGAAATGTGAAATATTTATACAAAAAAAAGGGGGGGGGGACTAAGACAATGCAGCAGGGGTGGTTATCTAATTGGCTAGTCAAACATGAGGTGGTTCATAGATCTTTGGGCTTCGATCATCGAGGAATAGAGACTTTACAAATAAAAGCCGGGGATTGGGATTCCATTGCTGTCATTTTATATGTATATGGTTACAATTATTTACGTTCCCAATGTGCTTATGACGTAGCACCCGGTGGATCTTTAGCTAGCGTGTATCATCTTACGAGAATACAGTATGGTATAGATAACCCAGAAGAAGTATGCATAAAAGTCTTTACCCAAAAGGATAATCCTAGAATCCCGTCTGTATTCTGGGTTTGGAGAAGTGCCGATTTTCAAGAACGCGAATCTTATGATATGGTGGGAATTTCTTATGATAATCATCCACGCCTTAAACGTATCTTAATGCCCGAAAGTTGGATAGGCTGGCCCTTACGTAAGGACTATATAACCCCTAATTTCTATGAAATACAAGATGCTCATTGAATGATAATAAATTCATGCTCACTTATACAACACAACTCTAGATTTTATTCAAGTCACGGAATATTTTGTTTGCTATTCTGTTCCTAGACGAAACGAAATACCTATTATATTCTAATTACTTCCTATTATACAAAAAGGTCCAGATAGACTAATCAAAAAGGGGCTTCATTTCGATTTTACAATTTGGAAAATCACATATTCATTTCCTTCGTATGAAAAGAAAAATACAATGACTCAAAGAAGTTCTTACCACGAACTTTGTACCGCGCACATTATTTAGAACAACTAGGAAAGTAAGTATCAAGAAAAAAATATTCTTCGGAATAGCAGAATACTAAATTAATAAGAAATGCAAAAATGATTAAAAGAAGTGTTTAGAGATTTATCTACTTAGTGTATACTATTTAGATTATTAATGAATATGTATCTCAATGCATCCCGAGGTATTTGTATCAATATCTATTCGGTCGATCTTTTTTTTCTGTGCCAGGAACCAGATTTGAACTGGTGACACGAGGATTTTCAGTCCTCTGCTCTACCAACTGAGCTATCCTGACCCTTTCTTGTGCATCATCCTAGTAGAGTATTTGCATCTATGTCAATTAAAGGGACTAAAAAATCAATAAAGTATTCCTAATTTGGAAACGGGGGAGGGGGTAGTCCTATGCATTGTGGATGTCTTACTTAATAATACTTATAAATTAAATTAATAATTGAGATTCTTTGTGGATACTCTAATAAAAAAAAATCTATTTAATGAATAGGATAAGATCTATTGAGTTCTCTTCAGACTCCTTTGTGAAAGAGTAGAATGAGAAAGCTAATGAATCTTGAACCGATTGATAAAAGAGAAAAGAAAAGAGGATAAATAACTATAGGTTAGGGAATAAAGGAGGGTTTGGGGATAGAGGGACTTGAACCCTCACGACTTATAAAGTCGACGGATTTTCCTTTTACTAGAAATTTCATTGTTGTCAGTATTGACATGTAGAATGGGACTCTCTCTTTATCCTCGTCCGATTAATCCTTTTAAAAAAATAAAAGATCTCAAAAACAATGAATTGAAGGATTTGATTACTCAATATTCGAATGGAATGGATTCACAATAATTCTAAAAAAATTAAGAATTTTTTATTTTATAATCATTCCAAATTTCATTTTTTAAAATAAAAAAAGAACCCATATTATATATGGTATGGGTTCCGTGATTAATCGTTTGCTATGTCAGTATCTATACGTGTGTATTAGATGTATAAAGCTCTTCTTTCTCTAATTTAGTAATTTAGAGGGAGTTTCAGTACCAACACAACGTAATTACACCTCGATTCGTTAGAACAGCTTCCATTGAGTCTCTGCACCTATCCTTTTACTTTGGGTTCTAGTTTGAGAACCACTTGTTTTTTCAAAAAAAGGGATTTGGCTCAGGATTGCCCATTTTTCATTCCAGGGTTTCTCTGAATTTGGAAGTTACCACTTAGCAGGTTTCCATACCAAGGCTCAATACAATCAAGTCCGTAGCGTCTACCGATTTCGCCATATCCCCATTGTCCTTTTTTTTCTTTAAAACCTGGATTTCTTGTGTACTTTCCTACATCTCTTAGTTTTTTTTTGAATCATTGAATTCATTATTCGACGTAGTCTAGCAGCTCGTCTCTATTCAAGAGACCACCCCGCTTATTGCAATTCTGAATTGCATTGATTCTACCCTTGATATATTTGCAATTCAATCGGAATCAATATATCCAAAAGTTTTTCTCTCCCCCCCCCCCTTCTTTCCTTTTTTAGAATAGTCAAAATCATACTATAACGCTTGATATTGATTCATTCTTTTTTTCTAATCAGAATTAGAAATTTGATTTGTATTGTTCGTCCAAGCCATATCAAATTGAAAATATATGAAATCAAATTCAATATAGAAATTGGAATAGATTCTATTAGAAAAAAGGATTTGCGAGTTAGATAAATAAAATAAAAAGAAAGTTCAATAAATTCTATAATCCTATTTAAGAATATCGTTTAGTTAAGCATATCCAGCTAACTTTATCTTTATGAAATTCGAGTATTTTTTTTTTCTTTTTTCTAAGTAAAATTTAGAGCTAGTTAATAACTAAGATTAATAATTAAGATCTGCCATTTTACAGATTTCCTATATATATTTCTATTTGTTACACTATGTCTGTTATGTAAGCCCACTTAGCTCAGAGGTTAGAGCATCGCATTTGTAATGCGAGGGTCATCGGTTCAAATCCGATAGTCGGCTTTTTTCTCTATTGATGTTCCATGAACAAAAATCTCTTTTTTTCTCCGAATTAAATGGAGAATCCAGAGTCTATTACGTCGTTCTACCTTACAATTTTGCTAGATACAAAACATTAAAATAAATAATATATATACAAAAAATCCAGATGTTGATGAAATTCCATTTTTTGTGGTACTTTAGTGGATTTTACTCTGTTTATCCTTTAGTTTAATTCAGTTTTAATTTCGATGTATTCTGTAATGTAAATACAATGAAATTTATTGTGTAAAATGGAATTTCATTTCAATAAAAAAAGGAGTCTTCATGTCCCGTTATCGAGGACCTCGTTTAAAAAAAATACGCCGTCTGGGAGCTTTACCAGGACTCACAAGAAAAACGCCTAAATCCGGAAGTAATCTAAAAAAGAAATTCCATTCTGGGAAAAAAGAGCAATATCGTATTCGTCTTCAAGAAAAACAGAAATTGCGTTTTCATTATGGTCTGACAGAACGACAATTACTTAGATATGTACATATCGCTGGAAAAGCAAAAAAGTCAACAGGTCAAGTTTTACTACAATTACTTGAAATGCGTTTGGATAATATTGTTTTTCGATTGGGTATGGCTTCAACCATTCCTGGGGCCCGGCAATTAGTTAATCATAGACATATTTTAGTTAATGGTCGTATAGTTGATATACCAAGTTTTCGTTGCAAACCCCGAGATATTATTACTACGAAGGATAACCAAAGATCAAAACGTCTGGTTCAAAATTCTATTGCTTCATCCGATCCGGGCAAATTGCCAAAGCATTTGACGGTTGATACATTGCAATATAAAGGACTAGTACAAAAAATCCTAGATAGAAAGTGGGTCGGTCTGAAAATAAATGAGTTGTTAGTTGTAGAATATTACTCTCGTCAGACTTGAGCTTAACGCAAAAGGAAAGGTTCATAGAATTTTTTTCCCCTTCTCCTTTCCCCGAACTAAATCGACCTAAGGCTCTTAATTCGTATTTTACCATTCACCTAGCAGAAATAGATTAACCTTAGGATCTTTTTTCTTTTTTGTTATATTTTACATACCAAAGTCAGTTGCTTTAGAGAATTCTATTAAATAAAAGTATTATTGCTCAAATAAATTGTTATTTGATTTGATACATTGTGATCAGTAACGTTGATGAATTAAGAGAAACGGAAAGAGAGGGATTCGAACCCTCGGTAAACAAAAGTCTACATAGCAGTTCCAATGCTACGCCTTGAACCGCTCGGCCATCTCTCCTACATAATCTTATTATGGAAAATAAACTGAGTGAATAGCGAGTTTTCCTATTCCTGCAGTACAGGTACATCCACAACCGTTCGGGGATTACATGGCTCTATTGGAAAAATTCTTTTTTTTTATCTTAAGTATAAGGATCCTTTATTTTTTTGACTAGAAATTCCGCTCCCTCAAAAGTTTTTCTTTGGGGAAAATCCAAATAAAAAGAGAATAGATAAGAAAATAAAGGAACCCTAGAATTCTATTTGAATAAGGTATGTTACGCCATAGAATCTAAATAAAAAAAGGTTAATGACATTGAAAACGCGAAATAGCTGATCACAGAGGTTGTTGTTGAGAAATAGGAAAGTGGAATGAAATCCAATCTTAATCAAATATTTCATATCTCTTCTTGTCCAAACAGAAGGAAAAGGAGACAATTTGAGTTGAGTGGAAAATCCGTACCTCTCTTATTAGAGCATATGGAGTGATTTATAAGTTTTTATGTTATTTTGTGATAGAATGAAAAGAATTCTATATAGAATGGATTGGGAATTATGCCTAGATCCCGTATAAATGGAAATTTCATTGATAAGACCTTTTCAATTGTAGCCAATATTTTATTGCAAATAATTCCGACAACCTCAGGGGAAAAAAGGGCATTTACTTATTATAGAGATGGTGCGATTTGACTCTTTTTTTTTTTTTGTTTTTTTTTTTAGCCCTACCTACATCTCAGTCTTACGAGAAAGAGAGGGGTTCGTATAGAGAGAACAAAAAAAATTAGTAAAGGAAACCCACGCTTGGGGAAGGTGAGGTGAACTAACAATTCCTTCTGTCGTGTATTCTCGATTGATGTGGCCTTAGATGCTTCAATTGTAGATTTGAGTATTGAGCGAAAGGTTACACCTACAGGATAGGTTCTGTATTCCAGGCTAATCCTACTCTACTAGGACCAATAGGCAGCATAGGGGAGAAAAGCACTACACCTCAAAATAGGAATCAACAAGAGAAAAACTTTGTTAGAAATTAACCCTTTCCTGATCGGTATCAGGATTGGGAAGAATGGTTGGGATAGCAAACAACCATCAGGTTTGTACGTTGGATACCCTTATAACCATCAAAGGTCGTTGAAGTGACTAATTCCTCTAACTAGGAGGCGTTGAGAACAAAGAAATTCCTGGAGCTATCGTTTTTCTATAGCATTAATAGAATTCATTGGTGTTAAGAAAAACCTCTTGGGGGAAGGTTGGCTAGAGATTTCTTGGAAAAATACCAGCCCCTTTCGGTCCATAATGAGACGGGACTAATTCGATTTTCATTCTATAGATTTTTTGCTTAGTACTATGTACAGAAGGGAGGAGCCGTATGAGATGAAAGCCTCATGTACGGTTTTGGAACGGAGATTTTTTGAATAGAATGAACGACCGTAACGGATGTTGGCTCAATCCGAAGGAAATTATGCAGAAGCTTTGCAAAATTATTATGAAGCTACGCGACTAGAAATTGATCCCTATGATCGAAGTTATATACTATATAACATCGGCCTTATACACACAAGCAATGGAGAGCATACAAAGGCTTTGGAATATTATTTCCGGGCGCTAGAACGAAACCCCTTCTTACCGCAAGCCTTTAATAATATGGCCGTGATCTGTCATTACGTGCGACTATCTCCACTATAGAAAGAAAGAAGAAAAAAAGATGAAATTTTCTAGTATTTACTAGAAAAAGGGCTTTCTACATAGGGATCGTCAAAACAACGATTTTGCCCTATCAGCTGTAGGAAGAAAGAACACTTCACGAGAATCAAAATAAGAAGAAAGTTGAGCCTAGACTACTACTCTATGGATAAAGAAACAAATTGATAGAGAAAGCACCGTAAAGATCAATTAGTGAGCGACTGGGTCGATACAACTAAAAAAAAACTGCTTAATTATACCATGATATGGGGCAAAATTTAGGAATCCGCTTATGTAATAGAGCCGATCCACTAAAAGATTAAGCAGCGGTGTAGTATCAGATCCCAAAGATAGTAAGTTCTTTTTTCTTTCTGATGGGAAAAAGTCTTTTTCAAGGATTCTATAGAAATTTCATATATGAAAGACACGAAATCGAGATAGTTACCTTTCAGAAAATTCGAACGAAGGATATAGGTCTATCTATGCTTCATTCTTCTGAAGGTGGGAGAAAAGATCAGACTGATTATTGATCAAAATTAGGGTTTGAAACTTAGGTAATTAACTTCTTCTGCTTAACCCAAGAAGAAATTGGATCGATTTTGGAGAAATCGAATTCAGTTAAGATAGGGGAAATTAAGATAGCAATTTCTGAGCCGTATGAGGTAGGAAACTCTCAAGTACGGTTCTAGGGGAAGGAACTGCCTATTCCGACCGAGGAGAACAGGCCATTCTACAGGGCGATTCGGAAATTGCGGAAGCTTGGTTTGATCAAGCTGCTGAGTATTGGAAACAAGCTATAGCCCTTACTCCGGGAAATTATATTGAAGCCCAGAACTGGTTGAAGATTACGAAGCGCTTTGAATTTGAATAAGACCGCTCTTCATTTTCATGAAATGGGCGGTTTGGTTGTTGATCCATTAATAAAATAATTTTGGTAGGAAGATCAAATCAATAATTTCATTATATCCCTTTCTTTTACCTTCGATTTTATATCATTTCGATTTTATCTCATATTTCATAAGGATAAACAATAGGGATAGGTTCTAGAAGAGAGGTAATAAAGTAAATAAAAGGGGGGAATCTAAATATTCCTACCTAAAGGAGGATTTTTTGACTAATTCAAATTAGTTTCTTGCAATTTGGAATCGAATAATAATATTTATATTATGCTCACTCAAGGAAAGTAGATGTAGGGCTTATACCCTAAAAAAAAATACACTAGCTTCTTAAATTAAAACGTAAAAAAAATATTTTTTTGTTACGTCGGGAAATAATTTTCCAGGATAATCAAGGTCCGTTAGGCACCTAATCCTTATGTCATAATAGATCCGAACACTTGCCTCGGATTGACTTCAATATATAATTGCTCCAGTGAATAACTAAAAAAAAAAATAGAAGGGTGGTAGATAGTAAAGAAAAGGACTAATCATAATATCTATCCTTCAAAGATTCACTAAAAAGACAGTTGGCGGGTCTCTTTGTATGTCTTGTCCGGAAAGAGGAGGACTTAATGATTATTCGTTCGCCGGAACCAGAAGTTAAAATTGTTGTGGATAGGGATCCTGTAAAAACATCTTTTGAGGAATGGGCCAGACCCGGGCATTTCTCAAGAACAATAGCTAAGGGCCCCGAGACTACCACTTGGATCTGGAACCTACATGCTGATGCTCACGATTTCGATAGTCATACCGGTGATTTGGAGGAGATCTCTCGAAAAATCTTTAGTGCTCATTTCGGTCAACTCTCCATTATCTTTCTTTGGTTGAGTGGCATGTACTTCCACGGTGCCCGTTTTTCCAATTATGAAGCATGGCTAAGCGATCCTACTCACATTGGACCCAGTGCTCAGGTAGTTTGGCCAATAGTAGGGCAAGAAATTTTGAATGGTGATGTAGGCGGGGGTTTCCGAGGAATCCAAATAACCTCCGGTTTTTTTCAGATTTGGCGAGCATCGGGAATAACTAGTGAGTTACAACTCTATTGTACCGCAATCGGTGCGTTGATTTTTGCATCGTTAATGCTTTTTGCTGGTTGGTTCCATTATCACAAAGCCGCGCCCAAATTGGCCTGGTTCCAAGATGTAGAATCCATGTTGAATCACCACTTAGCGGGGTTATTAGGACTTGGGTCTCTTTCTTGGGCGGGGCACCAAATCCATGTATCTTTACCGATTAACCAGTTTCTTGACGCTGGGGTTGATCCTAAAGAGATACCACTTCCTCATGAATTTATCTTGAATCGTGACCTTTTGGCTCAACTTTATCCTAGTTTTGCCGAAGGAGCAACCCCCTTTTTCACCTTGAATTGGTCCAAATACGCAGAATTTCTTACTTTTCGCGGAGGACTAGATCCAATAACCGGTGGCCTATGGTTGAGTGATATTGCGCACCATCATTTAGCTATTGCTATTCTTTTCCTGATCGCTGGTCATATGTATAGGACCAACTGGGGTATTGGTCATGGGCTTAAAGATATTTTGGAGGCTCATAAAGGCCCATTTACAGGACAAGGCCATAAGGGTCTCTATGAAATCCTAACAACGTCATGGCATGCTCAATTATCTCTTAACCTAGCTATGCT